AGTTGCATTAATAGTTATCTTCGTTTTGAAGTCAGTATTAATAGTTCCATTTCAGGTGGTACTGACAATTACAGTGACAGTTACATTTATAGTTTCATTTGTACTGAAAATGTAAGTGGTAGTGAAAGTGGAAGTGAAAGTGGAAGTTTTAGTATACGAACTCGTAATAATGGCAGTGATTTCAATATAAGAGGAAGATCTAATGATTTCGATATAAATAAAAAATACAGACATTTATGGGTTCAATGCGAAAATTGTTATGGATTAAATTATAAAAAACTTCTTAGGTCAAAAATGAATATTTGTGAACAGTGTGGATATCATTTGAAAATGAGTAGTTCAGATAGAATCGAACTTTCGATTGATTCGGGCACTTGGGATCCTATGGATGAAGATATGGTTTCTATGGACCCCATTCAATTTCATTCAGAAGAGGAACCTTATAAAGATCGTATCGATTCTTATCAAAGAAAGACAGGTTTAACTGAAGCTGTTCAAACAGGCATAGGTCAACTAAACGGTATTACCGTAGCAATTGGGGTTATGGATTTTCAGTTCATGGGAGGTAGTATGGGATCTGTAGTAGGCGAGAAAATCACTCGTTTGATTGAGTATGCTACTAATCGATCTCTACCTGTCATTATTGTGTGTGCTTCTGGAGGAGCACGCATGCACGAAGGAAGTTTGAGCTTGATGCAAATGGCTAAAATATCTTCTGCTTCATATGATTACCAATCCACTAAAAAGTTATTCTATGTATCAGTCCTTACATCTCCTACAACCGGTGGAGTAACAGCCAGTTTTGGTATGTTGGGAGATATCATTATTGCTGAACCTAATGCGTACATTGCATTTGCGGGTAAAAGAGTAATTGAACAAACATTGAATAAGACAGTACCCGATGGTTCACAAGCGGCTGAGTATTTATTCCATAAAGGCTTATTCGACCCAATCGTACCACGTAATCCTTTAAAAGGTGTTCTAAGTGAGTTATTTCAGCTCCATGGTTTCTTTCCCTTGAATCAAAATTCCAAAAATTAAAGTATAGCACTAGATTCAGTTATTTTTTTTGTAGCGAACAAGTATTTAGTTCATCGTAATAAAAAAAAAACTAAGAAAAATGTTCTTTGGTGATATAAGTTACACTTTCTAGTAAGAGTCAGAAGTTTCGTATAATTTTTTTTCTTCCAGATCCAGATCTATTTTTTATCTTACCCCTATTCATGATTAGGTATTATGAACCTCTATCAACAGGATAAAATAAAAAGGTGAATTTCTCTTTCCGAGGAATTCTAATTTGGGGAAATAAAAAGAATCTTATCTGGCTATCTTACGTATTAATTAAGATAGACAATAATGAAAAAAAGAAGATCAAAATAAAAAGAAATATCGAATATGGAAATGGAATAAAAAGATTTCTATATCTATCGCATTTTTACTACGAATCCCCGTTTGTTGGATCGTATTATTTAGAGTCGCGAATTCATAATGAACTTAATTTTCATAAGAAAACTCCTTTTTAATAAGAAACTCCTTATTAGATTAGAAAGAAAGATAGAAAGAACATAAGGATGGGAGAAGAAGAATAATAAAATTTGTAAAAGAGGATTATCCTATCTATATTCGTGTAGAAAGATGAATAGGTACACTTAATTTAGTTCTACATTTTTGCACTTATTATCTATCTTTTTTTTTTTATTTTCTTTTTATTTTATTATTCATAATATTATATAAAATACAATAGTCAATATTACTTAATATTACTTATAATGGATATACTTATCATATCATAAGATATCTTTCTAATAGATACAAATATATAGATACAAATATTAAATCGAGGCACCCATTCTATGACAGATCTCAACTTACCCTCTATTTTTGTGCCTTTAGTGGGCCTAGTATTTCCGGCAATTGCAATGGCTTCTTTATCTCTTCATGTCCAAAAAAATAAGATTGTCTAGATCCAATGGGACCAAATCTTATCAATTTATTTCAACACTGTATCATAATACAGATAGTTATTTAGTGCAATATGGTACGATATGTGGCTCTTTACACACACAAATGAAAGAACTGTTATGCATGCGGATACATGATATCTGCATAAATGCATGTATATATATGCAGGGCATAGCTGGTTAAAAAGGATCAGTAAATATTTTTAATAGAAAGTCAATGTATCTAACCAATTACTCCACATCAGAATAGCGCTAGTTGATGAAAGTTACTTCGGGATCAAGAAAGGTAAAGTCAAATTTGGGTTATTCTCTCAATTCCAATCGAATGCAACTGGATCTAGTATAGTATGAATTGGCGATCAGAACATATATGGATAGAACTTATAAGGGGGTCTCGAAAAACAAGTAATTTTTGCTGGGCCTGTATCCTTTTTTTAGGTTCACTAGGATTCTTAGCGGTTGGAACTTCCAGTTATCTTGGTAGGAATCTGATATCCGTATTTCCATCTCAGCAAATTATTTTTTTTCCACAAGGAATCGTGATGTCTTTTTACGGGATCGCAGGTCTATTCGTTAGCTCCTATTTGTGGTGCACAATTTTGTGGAATGTAGGTAGTGGTTATGACCGATTCGATAGAAAAGAAGGAATTGTGTGCATTTTTCGTTGGGGATTTCCTGGAATAAATCGTCGCATCTTCCTTCGCTTCCTTATGAGAGATATCCAATCAATCAGAATTGAGGTTAAAGAGGGTCTTTATCCTCGTCGTGTCCTTTATATGGAAATCAGAGGTCAAGGGGCCATTCCCTTGACTCGTACTGATGAGAATTTTACTCCACGAGAAATTGAACAAAAAGCTGCCGAATTGGCCTATTTCTTGCGCGTACCAATTGAAGTATTTTGAAATGAATTGAACACAATAAAGAATAAATGTTTTCTCGGCATGGGGGGAGGAACTTGCTAATTCCTTTTTTAATACAATTGAAGTCTTTTTGGAATGTTCATTCGAACAAAACATGTTAGATTATTCTATTTCCTCCTTCCTTTGTCGTGGCGACTCCCATAGAATAAAACAAAAAAGCAGGAGGGCGTATATGGAATAACTATAATAAACTATACTATAATAAAGAATAAAATTAAGAAAAGAAGAAATTTTTGTATACCATTTGTATACCAAAAGTATTTCGTATGCGTATGGATCCCAACTCAATTCTTTTCTACTAGAAGATTTCTACTAGAAAAAAGGATAATCTAATAAGTAGGGATTCATCAAATATATCCGAACATGTATTTCGTAATACGTAATTCATCTCATCTTTTTAGGCCCAAAATCTTGATGATACCCTTTTTCCTTGGTTGTGGCTAGACGATGAAACATTTCGAAATAATTAACTGAGGGGGGTTTTCGTTTCGAAATACGATTCGTTATTTTAAGTGGGTTTTCGAGTATTCATAGAAAGGAACAAATGAGGATGAAATTGCTTCGAATTTGCCCAATTGAGATATCTGGGAATAATATAGATTTTGCATTTTTATCCGAAAAGGACGGACCCTTATCCCATTTCTATATTCCTTCTAGATCCAAGAACTAAACTCAATTTTTACACAAAAATTGGAATGAATAGACCCATAGGTTCAATACCTTGTTATAGAACTCGTGCTTCAGAGAAATATCATATAGAGTCAACGAATGAAGCAGGTTCATTAACAATTCAATTCACAGATAAAAAATGAAAAAAAAGAAAGCATTGCCTTCTTTCCCATATCTTGTATCTATAGTATTTTTGCCCTGGTGGGTCTCTCTCTCATTTAATAAATGTCTGGAACTTTGGGTTACTAATTGGTGGAATACCGGGCAATCCGAAACTCTCTTGAATATCATTCAAGAGAAAAACGTTCTAGAAAGATTCATAGAATTAGAAGAACTCTTTCTGTTGGACGAAATAATAAAGGAGTACCCGGAGACACATATACAAAAACTTCGTATAGGAATACACAAGGAAACGATACAATTGGTCAAAACACACAATGAATATCATCTCCATATCATTTTGCATTTCTCGACAAATATAATCTCTTTCGCTATTCTAAGTGGTTATTTTATTTTGGGTAATGAGGAACTTGTCATTCTTAATTCTTGGGTTCAGGAATTCCTCTATAATTTAAGTGACACAATAAAAGCTTTTTCGATTCTTTTAGTTACTGATTTATGGATTGGATTTCACTCGACTCATGGTTGGGAACTAATAATTGGTTCGTTCTACAACGATTTTGGATTGGCTCATAACGATCAAATTATATCTGGTCTTGTTTCCACCTTTCCAGTTATTCTAGATACAATTGTAAAATATTGGATTTTCCATTATTTAAATCGTGTATCTCCTTCGCTTGTAGTCATTTATCATTCAATGAATGAATGAAGAACTCATTTGATCTCCCGATATCAATCAAATAAATCAGAATCTTTCTTCCTTTATAAAGAAAACATTTTGAATCTTACTTAATTCTTTATATTTTATTTCTACCGGTTCAAGGTATTCGTCCTATATTCCAGTACAACTATTCCAGTACAATGACAGACTCGTGCATAGGGAACTTTACTAGTTCCCTATCAAATTTATTGTAGAAATTCCGAGATCCATGATTGGACATGCAAAATAGAAATACTTTTTCTTGGGTAAAGGAACAGATGACTCGATCCATTTCTGTATCGATCATGATATATGTAATAACTCGAGCATCCATTTCAAATGCATATCCCATTTTTGCGCAGCAGGGTTATGAAAACCCACGAGAAGCAACTGGACGAATTGTATGTGCTAATTGCCATTTAGCTGATAAGCCCGTGGATATTGAAGTTCCGCAAGCTGTGCTTCCTGATACTGTATTTGAAGCAGTTGTTCGAATTCCTTATGATATGCAACTGAAACAAGTTCTTGCTAATGGTAAAAAAGGGGGTTTGAATGTGGGTGCTGTTCTTATTTTACCCGAGGGATTCGAATTAGCCCCCCCCGATCGTATTTCTCCTGAGTTGAAAGAAA